GTTATGGTGGTGGGTGATGTAAAATAATTTATACTATTTTTACCTCACTTTTACAGTGGAAAAATATTATTAAAAAAATATCTGTAAAATAATTTATACTATTTTTACCTCACTTTTACAGTGGAAAATATTATTAAAAAAATATCTGTAAAATAATTTATACTATTTTTACCTCACTTTTACAGTGGAAAATATTATTAAAAAAATATCTGTAAAATAATTTATACTATTTTTACCTCACTTTTACAGTGGAAAATATTATTAAAAAAATATCTGTAAAATAATTTATACTATTTTTACCTCACTTTTACAGTGGAAAATATTATTAAAAAAATATCTGTAAAATAATTTATACTATTTTTACCTCACTTTTACAGTGGAAAAATATTATTAAAAAAATATCTGTAAAATAATTTATACTATTTTTACCTCACTTTTACAGTGGAAAAATATTATTAAAAAAATATCTGTAAAATAATTTATACTATTTTATGGTGTGGTTACATGGTATTGGTTTGGGGTTAATTTGATAGTACTGGATCGTTCTTCTTGGTGTCATTATCCTATTTTTGGGGTTTGGTAGGATTTTAAGGTGGCATCGATGGTGGCGGTTTATGTAAGGGGGGGTAGGGGGGGTTTGGAAATAGAAACTAGGGTATAATATACGTGCGTGTGCGTATGCGTATGCGTATGCGTATGCGTATGCGTATGCGTATGCGTATGCGTATGCGTATGCGTATGCGTATGCGTATGCGTATGCGTATTGCGCGCTTAGCGGTTATGTCCTGTGACCATTGACTGAATAACACCTTACGACTTTTAATGGTGGCCAACCAAGTCAGTAGTATGCGCATGAGATTTATAAGTCCCGGTGAGTGTAACAATTCTATGTCCTGAGACCATTGACTGAATAGTACCTTGAAGGTGTCCTATGCTAGTGTGTCCATGTTCAATCAGAAGTCCAGCTACAAGTTAATTGACTGCGTCGAGGCCGGTTTGAGGCCGTAGGTGAGTCGGTGCGATTACCCCCCCCAAAAAAAAAAATACCAAATGTATGACAGTCCAGATGATGCCAGATCACGGTTAGTTTAGTCATAAGTCCATCGAGATGTCTTATTTAAGGGGAATGAGTGGGCGATTTTAGGTGAGATGGCCCTGAAGAAAGAACCAGATGCCAGATATAGTTTCAGTTTAGAAACCCCCACGATTTATGGGCCCGGAGCGAGGAGAGGGACACGTGCTTGGCGGGTTGCTGGTTTCTCGGGAGTTGGTGGTCAAGGGATTCCGGTTGGAGGAGGTTCGTGTACGACGTTTTACTGACACAATGCCTTATATGATATGCATGGGGTAAGTAGATGTATGTACGATTATACATAGTATGTACTATGTAAGATTAATAATATATAGTATATTATGATATGTATGGGGTAAATAGATGTATGCACGATTATACATAAAATATAACCGTGCAATGGTGGGTGGGTGATAATATGTGCTGTTGTAAATAGGCAAGGAGTAGTTTAAGTAGAATATCAGCTTTGGGAGTTGATGGTGGAGCGATGCTGTGTTTCCTCCTTGAGTGTCCTGGGAAGCATTTATGGTTCATTTATGGTTTACAAGACCATGGTAATGGTTTATACTACCAGGACTGGTTGTCTTCATTTTATGAGTTTGTTCTCGATAAGTCCGGCTAGGGGTATTAGGATTAGGATGATGGTGAAGTATGAGATTGATGCTACTTGACCAACGATAATGAATGGGTGTTCAACTGGTTGGCCTCCGATTCATGTTAGGACAATTAGATTGGCTACTAGTGTTCAGAATAGGCACTGGCTGATGGGCCGGAATATTATGCTGCGTTGTTTTGCTGTGTGGAGTATGGGGATGACTGCTAATACTAGGATGGAGCATACTAGGGCTAAAACTCCTCCTAGTTTGTTGGGGATTGATCGTAGGATTGCATAGGCGAATAGGAAGTATCATTCTGGTTTGATGTGAGGGGGAGTGCTTAGGGGGTTTGCTGGTGTGTAGTTGTCTGGGTCACCTAGGAGGTCTGGGAAGAATAGTACTAAGGTTAGTAAGAATAGGATTGTAATGAGTAGGCCTAGAATGTCTTTGATGGTGTAGTATGGGTGGAATGGGATTGAGTCTATGGTAGATGAGATTCCAGTTGGGTTGTTGGATCCTGTTTCGTGGAGGAATAGCAGGTGTACTACCACTAGGGCTGTTACTATGAATGGTAAGATGAAGTGGAAGGCGAAGAAGCGTGTGAGAGTGGCTTTGTCTACTGAAAATCCTCCTCAGATTCATTCTACTAAGTTGGTTCCAATATATGGGATGGCTGATAAGAGGTTAGTAATTACGGTAGCTCCTCAAAATGATATTTGTCCCCAAGGGAGTACATAGCCTATAAATGCTGTGGCTATGACTGTAAATAGTAGGATGATGCCGATGTTTCATGTTTCTATGAATATGTATGATCCGTAGTATAGTCCTCGGCCAATGTGAATGTACAGGCATATGAAGAATAGGGATGCTCCGTTGGCATGTAGGTAGCGGATTAGCCATCCGTAGTTTACATCTCGGCAGATGTGGGTGACGGATGAGAAGGCTGTGAGTGTATCTGATGTGTAGTGTATGGCTAGGAATAGGCCTGTGATGATTTGTATGGCTAGGCAGATTCCTAGTAGAGATCCGAAGTTTCATCATGCTGAGATACTTGATGGTGTTGGTAGATCAATAAATGATTCGTTAATGATTTTGAATAGTGGGTGGTTTTTGCGGATGTTGGTCATTAGTTCTTGTAGTTGAATTTACAACGGTGGTTTTTCATATCATTGGTCATGGTTGGTTCCATGCGGGAACTATGATATATTTGGTGTTTTTGTTGACTGTGGTACTTGTAGTTAGTTTTGTTGGTTTTTCTTCAAAACCTTCTCCTGTTTATGGGGGGTTAGGGTTAATTGTTGGGGGTGGGGTTGGATGTAGTATTGTAATGTGTCTTGGTGGGTCTTTTTTAGGGTTAATGGTGTTTTTGGTTTATTTGGGAGGTATGTTGGTAGTTTTTGGGTATACTACTGCTATGGCTACGGAGGAGTATCCAGAGACTTGGGGGTCTAATGTTGTTATTTTAGGGGGTTTGCTTGTAGGTTTGTTGTTTGAGTTGTTGGTGATTGTTTGATTAGTGAGTGATAATGGCATGGGGTTGGTGTTTTGTGGTTTGAAAGACATGGAGGATTGGGTAGTATTGGAGGGTAGTGATTTGTCCTTGGTTCGTGAGGATTTTGTTGGAGGGTCGGCGTTGTATAGCTATGGTAGTTGGTTGGTGTTTTTGGCTGGGTGGTCCTTGTTTGTGAGTATTTTTATTGTTATTGAGATTACTCGTGGACGTTAGAGGAATATAAGTGCGGCTAGGGATAGGGAAATGAGGAAAGACAGGAAGTAGAGTTTGATTAGTCCTTTTTGATTTGATGTTATTATGGCTGCTGAGAGTTGGATTTGTGAAATGCTTTTTGGTAAAAGTTTTTCCAGTCATAGTAGGTCTGTGAGTGAGGCTGGGTTTTGGCTTATAGATAGGCTGTAGTATGGGGTTAGTCGGTGCATGGTGTTTGGGTAGAATCCTAGGAGGGAGGAGAATGAGTGTTGTTGAGTTGGGTGGTTGGGTTGAAGGTTCATTGTTGTTTGACTGATTTCTATTGCTAAGGTGAAGCCTGTGATTGTGACAGCGAGTGCTGTTAGTTTTAGGTAGTTGGGTATTGTGGTTTGTGGTATTAGTACAGGTGGAATTAGGTTTGAGATTAGGAAGCCAGCGAAGATGCTGCCTATGGCTAGTCGTTTGATTGGGTTCAGTAGGGTGGGATTGTTCTCGTTAATTAGGGTTAGTGTTGAGAATCGTGGTTGTCCGAGGAGGGCAAAGAAGATGAGTCGAGTGCTGTATATGGCTGTGAATGATGTGGCAATTAAAGTGATTAGAAGGGCTCAGGCGTTTGAGTAGGATGTGTTTGCTGCTTCAATAATTAGGTCTTTGGAGTAGAAGCCTGTGAGGAATGGCATTCCTGTAAGGGCTAAGCTCCCAATTATCAGGGCGGTTGAGGTAAAGGGTATGGCTTTTAGTAGTCCACCTATTTTTCGGATGTCTTGTTCGTTGTTTAGATTGTGGATAATAGATCCGGAGCATATGAATAGTATGGCTTTGAAGAATGCGTGTATGCAAATGTGTAGGAATGCTATGTGTGGTTGGTTAAGTCCGATTGTGACTATTATCAGGCCCAGTTGGCTTGAGGTTGAGAAGGCAATGATTTTTTTGATGTCGTTCTGTGTTAGGGCACAGATAGCGGTGAATAGAGTGGTAATAGCTCCTAGGCATAGAGTGAGTGTTATAATAAGTGGGTTGTTTTGCATTAGAGGGTGAAATCGTACTAGCAGGAATACGCCAGCTACGACTATGGTGCTGGAGTGTAGTAGAGCTGATACCGGGGTTGGTCCTTCTATGGCTGATGGTAGTCATGGGTGTAGGCCAAATTGGGCTGATTTTCCGGCGGCGGCTAGGAGTAGTCCTATTAGGGGTAGGTAGTTGTCTGGGTTTAGTATAAAGATTTGTTGTAGGTCTCATGAGTTTAGGTGTAGTAGGAATCATGCTATGGTTATGATGAAGCCAATGTCTCCGATTCGGTTATATAGGATTGCTTGTAGAGCAGCTGTGTTGGCGTCTGTTCGTCCATATCATCATCCGATTAATAGGAATGATATGATTCCTACTCCTTCTCAGCCAATGAAGAGTTGGAATATATTGTTGGCGGTGACTAAGATGATCATTGTGATTAGGAATAGTAGTAGGTATTTGAAGAATCGGTTAATGTAGGGGTCTGAGTGTATATATCATAGTGAGAATTCTATAATAGATCATGTGACAAATAGTGCGATTGGCACGAAGGTAAGTGAGAAGAAGTCTAGTTTGAAGCTTAGTGATAGTTTTATGCTTTGGATTGTTATTCAGTGTCAGTTGGAGATGTATATTTCTTGGCCTGATTGCATGAATATTATGGCTGGGATTATACTGATTAGGAATGCGTATGAAATGGTAGTTGTTACGTAGTGTGGGTAGGTTTTTGTTTTGTATATTTTGGATCAGGATAGTGCGATTGGGATTGTTAAGGTTGTAAGGGTGATGATGGTTAGGGATGCTATTAGGTTAATTACTTTTATTTGGATTTGCACCAAGTTTTTGGTTCCTAAGACCAACGGATTACTGTTATCCTATAAAAGTAAGAAAGCCATGTTAGTTATACATGGTTAGCAAGAATTAGCAGTTCTTGTAATGCTTTCTCGGTGAATAAGAATGTTTAAGATTCTGTCACTAGATTCACGGTCTAGGGTTTTTTGTAAACTATATTCACAATATAGGGGTCCCAAGATGATTTTGGGGTTGATTGATAGTAGTATAATAGGTAGAAGATGTATTAGTATTAGGGTATTTTCTCGTGTAAATGTGGGTTTGATTGTGTGGATGTGGTGGGTGAATTTTCCTCGTTGGGTAGTGATTAGTATATAGAGTGAGTATAGGGCTGTGATTAGTATGTTGAGTCCTACGAGTATAATTGTGATGTTAGATCAGGTGAATGTTGTGATGGCAATTAATAGTTCTCCAATTAGGTTAATTGTTGGGGGTAGTGCTAGGTTACTTAGGCTTGCTAGTAGTCATCACATGGCTATTAGGGGAAGAAGTGTTTGCAGTCCTCGGGCTAGAATTATTGTGCGGCTGTGGGTTCGTTCGTAGTTGGTGTTGGCTAGACAGAATAGTAGTGATGAGGTTAGTCCGTGTGCTACTATGAGTGCGGTTGCTCCTATGAAGCTTCATGGTGTTTGGATTATGATGGCTATAATCACTAGGGCTATATGGCTGACGGATGAGTAAGCGATTAATGACTTTAAGTCTGTTTGGCGCAGGCAGATTGAGCTTGTTATTACTATGCCTCATAGTGATAGTATCATGAATGGGTAGGCTATATGTTTTGTTGTTGGATCTAGGATTATTGTTATTCGTATTATGCCATAGCCGCCTAGTTTTAGGAGAATGGCAGCTAGTACTATTGATCCTGCGATTGGGGCTTCTACGTGTGCTTTAGGCAGTCATAGGTGGAGGCCGTATAGTGGTATTTTTACCATGAATGCTATTATGCATGCTAGTCATATGAGTTTGGATGTTCAAGAGTGGGGTAGTGTTGGGGCTCAGTATTGAATGATGAGTAGGTTTAGTGATCCGATGGTGTTTTGTATGTAAGTTAGAATGACTAATAGTGGTAGTGATCCCGCTAATGTGTAGAATAAAAAGTAGTAGCCCGCATTTAGTCGTTCTGTTTGATTCCCTCATCGGGTGATGATGATGAGGGTTGGGATTAGTGTTGCTTCAAATAGGATGTAAAATAGGATTAGTTCTGTGGCGGTAAATGTTATAATAAGTAATACTTGAAGTGAGATGAGTATGGAGATGTATAGTTTTTTCCGAGTGGTGCTTTCTTTGGTTATGTGTGATTGGCTGGCGATGATTATTAGAGGCAGTAGTCATGTCGTGAGGATTACTAGTGGGGTGGATAGTGGGTCTGCGAAGAATATTGGTGAGAAGTTTAGGTTAGAATTTGTTGTTTGGAAGAGCATGGAAAGGCTGGTCAAACTAATTAGGATACTATGAGTAGTTGTATTAATTCAGACTATGTTTTTTTTGGATAGTCATGTCAGGGGGATGAGTATGATGGTTGGTGCAATTAGTTTTAGCATTGTAGTAGGTTTAGGTTTTGTACGTGGTCTAGTCCATATGTATTGGACACCATTACTAGCAGGGCTAGGCCTACTGCAGCTTCGCAGGCAGCGAATACTATTAGGATGATTGGTATTATGGCAGCTATGGTGAAATGGGTATTTAAAATTACTAGGGTACTTAGGATAAATAGTGATAGTATTATGCCTTCGAGGCATAGTAGGGAGGATATTATGTGTGATCGGTATACTAGTAATCCTGTTAGGGCCACCATGAATGCTATCAGTACGTTTGAGTAAATTGAGGGCATGTGGTAGCTATGAGTTTAATCATAGTCTACTGAGTCGAAATCAGTTGTTTTTAGTTAAACTAGCTAACATATTCAGTTCATTCTAGTCCTTTTTGGAGTCATTCGTAGGCTAGTCCTAGTGCTAATAGTGAGATTAGAAGTAGGGCTGTTATTAGCATTGGGGTTAGGTTATTGGCTTGGGAAGCTCATGGGAGTGGTAATAGGAGTGCGATTTCTAGGTCAAACAGTAGGAATGTAATGGCTACTAGGAAGAATTTTATTGAGAATGGGAGTCGAGCTGATCCTATTGGGTCAAAACCGCATTCATATGGGCTTGACTTTTCTGTGTAGATGTTTATTTGGGGTAATCAGAATGCGATTAGTACGAGTAGAGAAGATAGGGATGTGTTGACGATTAGGGCTAGTGTTAGGTTTATTGTTCTATTCTGGGTTTGTACCAGAGCTAATTGATTGGAAGTCAATTGTACTGTTTGATACTAATAGAGCAAGATCCTCATCAGTAGATTGATACGTATAGGAATAGTCATACTACGTCTACGAAATGTCAATATCATGCGGCGGCTTCAAATCCGAAGTGGTGATTTGATGTGAAGTGGAATTTAAGTTGTCGTATAAAGCATACTAGTAGGAATGAGGATCCAATGATTACGTGTAGTCCGTGAAATCCTGTGGCTACGAAGAAGGTTGATCCGTAAACACCGTCAGAGATGGTAAATGATGTTTCGAAATATTCTGAGGCCTGTAGTAGAGTGAAGTATAGTCCTAGGGTGATAGTAATAAATAGAGCTTGGAGTATATGTTTTCGATGCCCTTCTATTAGGCTGTGGTGTGCTCATGTGATAGATACCCCTGAGGCTAGAAGTACTGATGTGTTTAGTAGAGGTACTTCTAGTGGGTTTAGTGGGTGGATTCCTGTTGGGGGTCAGCAGCCTCCTAGTTCTGGGGTTGGGGCCAAGCTGGAGTGGTAGAAGGCCCAGAAGAATCCTGCGAAAAAGAATACTTCTGACACAATAAATAGGATTATGCCGTATCGCAAGCCTTTTTGAACAATGGTTGTGTGGTGACCTTGGAATGTGCTTTCTCGGATGACGTCTCGTCATCATTGGTACATTGTTAAGAAGTTGGTGGTGAGACCTAGTGCTAGAAGGGTTACGGAGTTGAAGTGGAATCATATAGTTAGGCCTGATGTTATTAGTAGGGCTGATAGGGCTCCGGTAAGTGGTCAAGGGCTTGGGTTTACTATGTGGTAGGCGTGTGTTTGGTGGGTCATTAGGTGTTATCATGTAGGTATAAGCTTACTAGTAGTGTGAATACATAGGCTTGGATAAGTGCTACGGCGAATTCTAGGATTGTTAGGAGGACTAAGATGATAAATGTGATTGAGGCTGTGGTAGGGCTGATGGATATTAGAACCAGGGTGGCTCCTCCGATTAGATGAATGAGTAGGTGTCCTGCTGTGATATTAGCAGTTAGTCGAATGGCTAGGGCTATGGGTTGAATGAATAGGCTAATAGTTTCGATGATGATTAGTATGGGGATTAGAGGGATAGGGGTTCCTTGGGGCAGGAAATGGGCTAATGAGGCTTTTGTCTTGTGTCGAAAGCCTGTTGCTACTGCTCCGGCTCATAGTGGAATAGCTATTGCTAGGTTTATTGATAGTTGGGTTGTTGGGGTGAATGTATGTGGTAATAATCCTAATAGGTTTGTTGTACCAATAAAGGTGATGAGTGATGTTAGTATAAGGGCTCATGTACGTCCTTTAGTGTTGTGGATGGTCATTATTTGTTTTAGAATAGTAACAATCAATCATTGCTGAATGGTTACTGTTCGATTGTTGATGAGGCGTTTGGGGGTAGGAAATAGGGTGCTTGGAAATATGATGATTAGTATTACAATTGGTAATCCTATTATTGTAGGTGCAGCGAATGAGGCAAATAGGTTTTCGTTCATTTTGTTTCTCATGGGGTTATATGACTTGGGTTTTTTGTGTCAGTTGGTTGTGGTTGGGAGAATGAGGTGTGGTTGGTAAATTTTAGTTGTATAAGAATAAATAGTGAGAGAAGTATTGATAAGATGATAGTGAATCATGTTGATGTGTCTAGTTGAGGCATATTCATTGAGGAGAGGTTTATAATACTCTCAGTCTTTAACTTAAAAGGTTAATGCTATTTTAGCATCTCAAGGAGTTTAAAGTATTGATGTTGATCAGTTCTCGAAGTGTTTAAGTGGGACTAGTTCTAGTACGATTGGCATGAAGCTGTGGTTTGATCCGCAGATTTCTGAACATTGACCATAATATAGTCCTGGACGAGTGGATATTAGTGTGGCTTGGTTTAGTCGTCCGGGGATTGCATCTGTTTTTAGACCTATTGATGGAATAGCCCATGAGTGTAGGACATCTTCTGATGAGATTAGTATTCGGATTGGCAGTTCTATTGGTAGTACGAGTCGGTTGTCTACTTCTAGTAGTCGTAGTTCTCCTGGTTTTAGGTCGGTGGTTGGGATTATATATGAGTCGAAGTTTAGGTCTTCGTAGTCTGTGTACTCGTAGCTTCAATATCATTGGTGGCCTATAGCTTTGACGGTTATTAGTGGGTTGTTAATTTCGTCTATTATGTAGAGGATTCGTAGGGATGGGAGTGCAATAAGAATTAGGATGATGGCAGGCAAGATGGTTCATACTGTTTCTACTTCTTGGGCGTCTATTGTGCTTGTGTGGGTTAATTTTGTTGTTAGTATGAGTGTAATGATGTAGAGTACTAGTGAGCTAATTAGGAATACAATTATTAGTGTGTGGTCGTGGAAGTGTAGTAATTCCTCTATAATTGGTGATGTTGCATCTTGAAATCCTAGTTGGAGTGGGTAGGGCATGGGAGACACAAAGGGGTTTAACCTATAATTTAACTTCGACAAAGTTATATAATTATTTTATTAGTATCTCATATGGAGAAAGTCATAGAGGCTATGAAGCTGGCTTGAAACCGGTTTTTGGGGGTTCGATTCCTTCCTTTTTCGGTTTAGACTTTTACGTAGGCAGGTTCTTCGAATGTGTGGTATGGTGGTGGGCAGCCGTGTAGTCATTCAATGTTGGTGGGTGTTAATTCAACTAGTGATACTTCTCGTTTGGATGCGAATGCTTCTCATACTATAAATACTATTAGTATGACTGCTGTTAGTGAGATGAATGATCCTATTGATGATACAGTGTTTCATATAGTATAGGCGTCAGGGTAGTCTGAATATCGTCGTGGTATGCCTGATAGTCCTAGGAAGTGTTGGGGGAAGAAGGTCAGGTTTACTCCAATGAATATGATGATAAAGTGAATTTTGGCTCATGTTAGGTTTAGGGTATATCCTGTGAATAGAGGGAATCAGTGAACGAAGCCGCCCATGATGGCGAATACAGCTCCTATGGATAGAACATAGTGGAAGTGGGCTACTACGTAATAAGTGTCGTGTAAGACGATATCAAGAGATGAGTTGGCTAGTACAATACCCGTAAGGCCTCCCACTGTAAAGAGGAAGATAAAGCCTAGGGCTCATAATATAGCTGGGGATCATTTGATGTTTCCTCCGTGCAGTGTAGCTAATCAGCTGAATACTTTTACTCCAGTTGGGATAGCAATGATTATTGTGGCTGATGTGAAGTAGGCCCGTGTGTCTACGTCCATGCCTACTGTAAATATGTGGTGGGCCCATACAATAAAGCCTAGGAAGCCGATTGATATTATGGCTCATACTATTCCTATGTAACCGAATGGTTCTTTTTTTCCAGAGTAATAGGTGACAATGTGTGAGATTATTCCGAATCCTGGAAGAATTAGAATGTATACTTCTGGGTGTCCGAAGAATCAAAATAGGTGTTGGTACAGGATTGGGTCTCCTCCTCCTGCTGGGTCGAAGAATGTAGTGTTGAGATTTCGGTCTGTTAGTAGTATGGTAATTCCGGCTGCGAGTACTGGTAATGAGAGGAGGAGGAGAACTGCTGTGATTAGTACTGATCATACGAATAGTGGGGTTTGGTATTGAGTTATAGCTGGGGGTTTTATATTGATAATGGTGGTGATAAAGTTGATTGCTCCAAGAATAGATGATACTCCTGCTAGGTGTAGTGAGAAGATAGTGAGGTCTACGGATGCTCCTGCGTGGGCTAGGTTGCCTGCTAGTGGTGGATATACAGTTCATCCTGTTCCTGCTCCGGCCTCCACTATAGAGGAGGCTAGTAAGAGTAGAAATGATGGGGGGAGGAGTCAAAAGCTTATGTTGTTTATTCGTGGAAATGCTATGTCTGGGGCTCCAATTATTAGGGGGACTAGTCAATTACCAAAGCCGCCAATCATAATTGGTATAACTATGAAGAAGATTATAACGAATGCGTGGGCGGTTACGATTACATTGTAAATTTGGTCATCTCCCAGAAGTGTCCCTGGTTGTCCTAATTCGGCTCGGATCAGTAGGCTTAGGGCGGTGCCTACTATTCCAGCTCAGGCACCAAATAGTAAGTATAGAGTTCCAATATCCTTGTGGTTTGTTGAGAATAATCATCGTGTGATGAACATAGGTAAAATGGCTGAGTAAGCATTAGACTGTAAATCTAAAGACAAAGGGTATGTCCCCTTTTTTTACCAGTGGCCCCGAGAATTACTTGAATTGCAAGTTCATGGAAGCAGTTGAAATCGCTGCCGGGGCTTCTCCCGCCTTTTTTTCTGCGGCGGGAGAAGTAGATTGAAGCCAGGTGTATAAGGCATTTAGCTGTTAACTAAAGTTTCGTGGGGTTGGAGCCCATCAGTCTAGGGAGGATTTAGCTTAATTAAAGTGTCTGGTTTGCGTCCAGAAGATGTGGGGTATAGTCTCGCAATCTTTGGTTCAGGGGTTAAGTATAATGTACTTGCTTAGAGCTTTGAAGGCTCTTGGTCTAATGTGTAACCTAAACCTCTAGTCTAGGATTGCTATAATTGGGGTTAGTGGGATTATTATGGTGGCTATAATGATAAAGGTTGGTGTTAGGGGTGGGAATTTTGTTGATTTGATTTTTCATCATAGTTTTGTGTTGTTAGTTGATGGAAATATGGTAAGTGATGTTGAGTATGCTAGTCGTATGTAAAAGTATAGGTTTAGTAGTGCTAGTATGGCTATGATGGTTGGTAGTAGGATTAGGTCGTTTTTTGTAAGTTCTTGGATGATTATTCATTTTGGTATGAAGCCTGATAGTGGGGGTAAACCCCCTATTGATATTAGTGTGGTTAGGGTTATGGTAGTTAGAACTGGGGTTTTGTTTCATATTATTGATATTGATAGGGTTGTGGTAGATGAGTTATTAATAAATAGGGTAAATATTGTGATTGTTATCATTAGGTAGATTATTAGGTTGAGGATTATGATTGATGGGTTGAATGAAATGACAGCTGTCATTCATCCTATATGTGCTACGGATGAGTATGCTATGATTTTTCGTAGTTGTGTTTGGTTTAGGCCTCCTCATCCGCCAATTACGATTGATAGGATAGCTATAGTGAGTATTATGTTGAAGTTGATAGATGAATGGATTTGATATATGATTGCTATTGGGGCTAGTTTTTGTCATGTGAGTAGGATTATGCCTGGCATTAGGGGTGTTCCTTGGGTAACTTCTGGCAGTCAGAAGTGGAATGGGGCAAGTCCTAGTTTTATTGCTAGTGCGATGGTTATTGTATATGATGCCATGGGGTTAAATATTTTTACAATTGTTCACTGGCCTGAGTGGGTTAGGTTAATGATTACAGCTAGTATTAGGAGTATTGATGCTGTTGCTTGGGTTAGGAAATATTTGGTGGCTGCTTCTGTAGATCGGGGGGTTGGTTTAATTATTAGGATGGGGATTATAGAGAATATATTTATTTCTAGTCCTATTCAGATTAGTAGTCAGTGGGAGCTGATTATGGTGATTATTGTTCCTAAGAATAGGTTGAGTAGGATGATGGTTAGGATTGTTGGGTTTATTAGTACGGGAAGGTTATGAACCTACATTTTCGGGGTATGGGCCCGATAGCTTTTTTAGCTGACCTTACTTAGAGTGTGGTGTAATGTGGTAGCACGGAGATTTTTGAATTCTCAGGTGAAGGTTCAAGGCCTACGACTCTAGGAACAAGAGGGTTATAACCTCTATTATTTACTCTATCAAAGTAACTCTTTTGTCAGACATATTCCTATATGTGTGGGGGGATTCCTGCAGATACTGTTGGGAGAGATACGTGTAGTATGCATAGTGCTAGGGTCAGTGGTAGGAAGTTTTTTCATAGTAGGTGTATTAGTTGGTCATAGCGGAATCGTGGGTATGATGCTCGGATCCATAGGAATGCCATGGTTAGTGCTAGGGTTTTTGTGACGAAGTTTGCTGTGAATAGTTCTGGTAGTAGGGGGTTGTGCAGAGCTCCTAAGAATAGAGTTGTTGTTAGTGCATTTATTATAATGATGTTGGTGTACTCGGCTATGAAGAATAGGGCGAAGGGTCCTGCTGCGTATTCTACATTGAATCCGGATACTAGTTCAGATTCACCTTCGGTCAGGTCGAATGGGGCTCGGTTTGTTTCTGCTAGTGTTGAAATGAATCATATTATTGCTAGGGGTCATAGTGGGAAGATCAGTCATATGTGTTCTTGGGTAGTGGTTAGGGTGGATAATGTAAAGGATCCGTTTATTATTATAGTTGATAGTAGGATGATGGCTAGGGTTACTTCGTATGAGATGGTTTGTGCTACTGCTCGTAGGGCTCCAATAAGGGCGTATTTTGAGTTTGAGGCCCATCCGGACCATAGGATTGAGTATACTGCTAGGCTGGATAGGGCTAGAATAAATAGTACGCCTAGGTTGAGGTGGATGAGGGGGTGTGGTATTGGTATTGGGATTCATATTGATAGTGCTAGGGAGAAAGCTAGTATGGGGGCTAGGGTGAATATGAGTTTTGATGATGTTAGGGGTCGTAGTGGTTCTTTGATAAATAGTTTGATTGCGTCGGCGATTGGTTGCAGTAGGCCGTATGGTCCTACGATGTTAGGGCCTTTGCGTAGTTGTATATAGCCTAAGATTTTTCGTTCTACTAGCGTCAGGAAAGCTATTGCTAGTAGAATCGGAATGATTAGGCATAGTATGTTTATTAGGAACATGTTGTTAAGAAGAGGAGTTGAACCTCTGGTTATAAAGGTTTAAGTTTTACGCAATTACCTGTCTCTGCCATCTTAACAAAATCTCTGGTTTAGAGTGTTGGTTGTTGTGTGTGCGATCTAGATTTAGATTAATTTCATCTATTTGGATCTAAGGCGCTTGTGTCAAGTTGGCCTCATTTCTCTTGTCCTTTCGTACTGGGAGAAATTAGTTATAGATAGAAACCGACCTGGATTGCTCCGGTCTGAACTCAGATCACGTAGGACTTTAATCGTTGAACAAACGAACCTTTGATAGCGGCTGCACCATCTGGATGTCCTGATCCAACATCGAGGTCGTAAACCCTATTGTCGATATGGGCTCTATAATAGGATTGCGCTGTTATCCCTGGGGTAACTTGTTCCGTTGATCAATATTTTGGGTCAATTAGTGATATGGTAGACTTTGACTTGTATGTCTTGGTGCTTATCTTTCGGAGGGTTTGTTTTGCTCCGAGGTCACCCCAACCAAAATTGGTAGCTCATGTGCGTGTGTGATTGTTCCTGTCGGGTGGTTATTAGTTGTTGTTGAGCTAACTAATTTAAGCTCCACAGGGTCTTCTCGTCTTATATGTTTATTCCCGCCTCTTCACGGGAAGGTCAATTTCACTGATTGGAAATAGGAGACAGTTGAATCCTCGTTTGGCCATTCATACGGGTCCTTAATTAAAGAACAAGTGATTATGCTACCTTTGCACGGTCAGGGTACCGCGGCCGTTAAACATATGTCACCGGGCAGGCAGTGCCTCTAATAATTGTAATGCTAGAGGTGATGTTTTTGGTAAACAGGCGGGATTCGTGTTTGCCGAGTTCCTTCTATTTCTTTGCATCTTTCCAGTGTGGCATTCCTGTGTTGGGTTAACAGTAGTTGTGGGATGTTGTTGTTTGGTGGGTTGTAGTTGCCTTGCTGTTAATTGTCAGTGGGGTATCCGGTCTGAGGTACGCTTATGCCTGGAGAAGGTATTCTTGTTACTGATGCTAACATTATCTCTTCTATTAAGTAATAGATTGGTCCAGTGTAGTGTGTCGGGAGATTGCATAGTGTTTTGTTGGATTAATATTGGTGGTAGTTTTTGAGCTTTAACGCTATCTTTATTGGTGGCTGCTTTTAGGCCAACTATGGGTAGTTACCGTGGCTTACTCTCTGGTTTAAGGCTTAGTCCTTGGTTCAATAGAGCTGTACCCCTATTGAGTATGTTTAAAATTTACAGTAGGATTATAGTTTTGTTGGTTCTTTGGGTAAATTTTAAATTGAACTAATATTCTGTTCTGGACAACCAGCTATCACCAGGCTCGGTTGGCTTTTCACCTCTACTTATAGATCTTCTCACTATTTTGCTACATAGATGAGTTGGTTCTGTTTACTGTCCATAAGTAGCTCGTCTGGTTTCGGGGTTCTTGACTGAAGTGCTCTTTGCCAAGGGTGTTCTAGTTAGTCCATTATGCAAAAGGTACAAGTGTTAGTCTTTGCTGTTTTTTACTGTGAAGTAGTCTTTCATCTTTCCCTTGCGGTACTTTTTCTATAGCGCCGTTGATAAGAATTTCTATCTCCTATACTTTAATGTTTGGTAAATGTTTTGTTTTAGTTTTGTTATAGTAGTTGTGTTGAGTGGTTTGTTGGGCTAGGTTTGGTTCAAAGCGGTCAGTGTGTCTGAAATCTTCTGGGTGTAGGCCGGATGCTTTGTTTAAGCTACGCTTTGGTTGTCCAAGCACACTTTCCAGTATGCTTACCTTGTTACGACTTGTCTCTTCTCATATCGTGGTCGGGTTGGTGTTATGTATCCGTTGGTTGATGGATGGTTGAAGAGGGTGACGGGCGGTGTGTGCGCGCTTTATGGCCTAGTTCAGCTAAGCTCTCTGTTCTTAGCTTACTGCTAAATCCTCCTCATGCTTAAGGGTGTTTCATTAAGGTTTTCGTGGGTGTTCTAGTTTATAGAAAATGTAGCCCATTTCTTTCCACCCCATGGGCTACACCTTGACCTAACGTTTTTGTGTGTGATTATTGTGCTCACTTTGGTTCCTTGTTAGGGTTTGCTGAAGATGGCGGTATATAGGCTGTATTAGCTAGGGGTGGTGAGGTGTAGCGGGGTTTATCGATTATAGAACAGGCTCCTCTAGGTGGATGTAAAGCACCGCCAAGTCCTTTGAGTTTTAAGCTGTTGCTAGTAGTACTCTGGCGAACAGTTTTGTTGTGAACTGTCTTGGTTTAGGGCCAGGCATAGTGGGGTATCTAATCCCAGTTTGGGTCCTGGCTATCGTGTATTCGGGTGTGTTAAAGTCACTTTCGTGGGGTATTTTTGTTTTTTGCTGGGACTTTTTACGGCGCAGTAAAAATTTAACTTTATTTGTAGTGGTACCTTAAACACGCTTTACGCCGGGGACTATTAACTTGGGTTAATCGTATGACCGCGGTTGCTGGCACGAGATTTACCAACTCTAATATTACAGCATAACTTAGTCGAGCTTTCGCTCATTGCTTAATTTTTATCACTGCTGTATCCCGTGGGGGTGTGGCTTAGCAAAGCGTCGTGAGCTACTATTATGGTTAGTGTTCTTGATGCTCGCTCCTTTTGATCTAGCAGAGGTCTAGAGGGCATTCTCACTGGGGTGCTGATACTTGCATGTGTAATTTTGCTGTTAGCTAATAGTAAGGCCAGGACCAGACCTGTGTGTCTATGGAGTTATTTGGGCTCATTTAGGCATTTTCAGTGCCTTGCTTTATTTTAAGCTACATTGAC